TACTCATCTATAAACAGTTTCTAAATAAAATCGAAGGAGTATATCTCCAGACACTTACACTTAGATGGATAAATATGTATCCTGATCTATACTATTAATGAATATGGATGTCGACCCATATCAATTAATTTGTAGAATAGATACTCATACAAATAACTCACGTGCCAGGAACCAGATTTGAACTGGTGACACGAGGATTTTCAGTCCTCTGCTCTACCAGCTGAGCTATCCCGACCATTCACGACGTACCATCCTCATTTTAATAGAGGACTTGGTTCTATGTCAATGAAAAAGACGAAAGGGGGGTTACAAAGCTTTATCCAGGTCTTGGTGGAATTTCTTGGATCTTCAAAAAGAAGACTTTGTAAGTTTCAGTACAGTAGAAGTAATAATATGTATTGTTAATCATTACAATTTACAACCGGGGTTACGTGCCCAACGATGTTCATTTGTACGTGTATCCTATATATCACAAGGCTTGTGAAAAGAAAAAAATTTCCGCTCAGACCATTTGTAAAGTAAAAGAGTAGAATGAATGCGAAACATAACGAATTTTGAACCGTTAACGAAAGGAGAGCGTAGGATAAAAAATTAGGGAATCCAATGGGACTTTTTGGGGATAGAGGGACTTGAACCCTCACGATTTCTAAAGTCGACGGATTTTCCTTTTACTATAAATTGCATTGTTGTCGATATTGACATGTAGAACGGGACTCTATCTTTATTCTCGTCCGATTAACCAATTCTTCAAAAGATCTATCAGATTACGACGGAGTAAACGATTTGATCAATGAATATTCGATTCTGTTTTCAACTTGGAATCGATTCACAACAATTCTTTCATTTTTTATATAAAAAAAAGATTCGGGTCGTCATTAATCATTTGGTTTGGAGATAGTATTTCAGTACGTATATATACGTTTATTCTTCATACTTTCTGGAGTTTCGATGGAAGGGAGTCCTTTACTAACGCATCGTGGCCAACTCCATTTGTTAGAACAACTTCCATTGAGTCTCTGCACCTATCCCTATCTATCCTTTTTTATTATCGCTTTCTGAACCTTTGTTTGTTTTCAGAAAACAGGATTTGGCTCAGGATTGCCCGTTTTTAATTCCAGGGTTTCTCTGAATTTGAAAGTTATCACTTGGTAGGTTTCCATACCAAGGCTCAATCCAATTAAGTCCGTAGCGTCTACCAATTTCGCCATATCCCCCCCTTTTTTGTGATTAGGATCTTATTATGATACCGCCCTCCTTTTTCTTTCATTTATATTATGCCGAAACCGTTGAATTCATTCGATAGCAGTCCCCTATTGAAAGGCGTTTTCTCCTACTTTTGATTTCGTGTCTATCTACCTTCATCTATATCGGAAACTCTATTTGGTCCAATCAGAAAAGATTCTACCATTTCTGTATCCGAAATTGAATTCAATATAATATAGATGGATATCTATATATATATATTAATATATTATATAGTGTAATAATATACATATTTTTATACATAAATCTATTATATTATTATGTATATGATACGGGCAAACATGCCCCGATTTCTATCATTTTTAGCGGGTAATTTTGAATACTTGAACGGTCGATTCTTTTTTTTGTCTTAGCTTTCGCCTTTCCGAATGAAAACACAGGAATGTTTCAGTATGATCTGGATTGCATTTATAGGTATTTCACTTTTCTTTCTCATTTTATTCTTATCCTTTTCTTAGGGCAAACCTCTTATAACATAACTAAAAAGAACTAAAAAGTCCATTTTTTATGAAATTTATTATTATAAATAGAATTTAATTAATAGACATAATTAATCTAATGGTTATAACTAATCATTTCGTTAATTAGAAATTAATGAATTTCTAAATAATTAGAATAAAATTCTAATTATTTAGAATTCCATTTTTTCTAATCTTATAATGTATAATGTATATAATATATAATAAGATTATACAATAAGATTCTAAGTTAATTACTAGGTTATAGTAATTTAATTACTAGATTTCATTTTATAAATATATTATATCGTCTAAATAAATAGAAATATAGAATAGAAAATGACAAAATTTAAATGAAATTCTATATTATATATATAATAATTAATAATTTATTTGATTTGAATAGTAAAGTTATAGAATTAGAGTAGAAAATATTATAAAATTAGTAAATATAGAATTATTAAATTAGTAAATATAGAAGTAAATATAGAATAGTAAATAAAGGGAAATTTTGAATTTTGAATTCAAATGACATTTGAATTCAAAAAAAAATCTTACTATCGAATTAAGCTAATTAAGATATTGATTATGGATAATAATCTATTTGATAAATAGATCGAAATTCTATATCGCTATCTTAATTGTTATATTAATTGCTATGTTTTATAATATTCAAATATCCAATATTTTTTTGAAATTCTATATTCTTTTCTACATTCATATTAATTCTGAACGAACAGTTAATAGCTAAGATTTCAGTAGTTTACTAAATTTCTATG